CTAGAATTCCGGAAACAGCTCTACGACCCAGAGGTTAGCGACTGCAACTAGCGTTGGTACGAGGGGAGAGGTTTGAAGATTCTCGACCGCCAATCAAATTTTGCTGTTTCCAGGTCCCCTTAAGTGAAGGGAAATCCGATTTCGGAGGGGGGTTCAATTTATCGGCCCCAAAATGGATGGTATAGCCGGGAAAACAAAACTTGATCGACTGGCTCATAGTTAGCATCCCACAATAGCCAAATACTTCAAACATAGGACTTGGTCTTATCCGTTCGGGCATTTCCCACCAAATTTGTAGAGTGAGACCTGCGAATAAGGGAAAAAGGGGATCAACTCTCCCTTGGCCCATACATAGGAAAAGAGCTTCCCGAAACCATTGCTCAGCAAGCATCCCTATGTCTCGCACTCAAGCTAAGGGCTGGAGGGTGTTAGGTATTATTTATTTATTCATTGCACGAGAGCACTCACTCTGAAGGGTTTCTCACTGAAAAAAGTGGAGATCAATACCGGCCCTACAGACTACTGACAATTCCGACCAAGATCTCTTGTTCCCATCTGATGAGCGAACGCGGGAAGCACTGAGATCAAACTACTTGAGAAGCAGTCACAATAAAGATAGAGGTGCTTTAGCTCCCTCCATATCGAAACGGAATCGAAGGAGAAGATGAAGATAGAGATGATTCAGACCCAACATAAGACCTATTTTGGTAAGAACGACTATATGCCTTAGGATGCCCATAAACCTTAGGTGGCTACTTTAGTCATACCATACCTTTTTTTCTACCTTTCACGGAGATTCAGATACCGTTAGAGCGAGCGGCAGATCAAAAGACCCTCCCTAAAACACGTTGAAACGTGAATCCAGTAGCACGAGAAGGATAAGGAGCAGCAGTCGTTGAAGCGGCGTAGGCAGGAAAGATAAGATGTCGCGGAATCGGTTGAAATAAAAGAAAGTGGCATATGCCTCTGCCGTTAGCGAAATGCGCGCTGGCTAGGTCCTCTCCTTCAGTCTGGAGATAGTCAAGTTGTATTTCTGACATTTGATAAAGAATTCTTTGGCGAAGGGAAAGTAAAGGCCTCCGAGAAGCTTGATGGTTCTGTTCTGAGCCGCTCGCCACGGTTCTTCCTTGAAGAATACCCCTCCAATAAGGGAAGCTTCCAATCCAATAGGGATAAAATATTCCTCTTAGGCGATATTCCTCCTAGGCAGAGAAGACAATTCCCTTGGTGAAAGGTTACGTCGAAGACTGCGAGACTACTAGTTGGTATTCCTTCTTTGGTTTTATAGCTAGTGATTGCAGGACAGGAACTCAGTCCCTTCCCTCTTTGGGAAAACAAAACTTCGGCTAACTTCGATCTTTCCAGAACAGGCTAACATCGATCCAGACTGAAGCAGCTAACTAAAAGCCTTTCCTCTTGTTGGGAAAATCGGTATACCAGCTGCTCTATTGAAGACTGCTTCCGTCTCGAGACTAAAGCCAGTCCTCAAACCAGCCCTTATAACCTACTGTGGAAACCCCGTATCTACTACAGCAGCTACAAAGCCGTCCGAAAGGGCCTTTTCTTTCCCGACTCACCTGATTCCGAAAGAGTACTTTTGGTTGGACACCTAGCCTTTTATTATAGTATTTGTTTGTTTGCTAGCACAGGTAGTGGAGGCATTATCCACTCCAGCAGTAGCAGATGTAAAATGTGAAACCCGGTTGATTGGATGCTTCTTCCCCTCCTGTCATTTAAGGGCACCTAGCTTACAATCACTAGTGAAAGAGTGCCAATTAACCCAACTAGCGAATCTGTGGACTTGATTCCTTCTCTTCTCTCAAACCCCCGAACAGTGGGAATACGCCTTCAAAGTACTTTATCTCGTATACTTCCATGGGACTGGATCAATAGAATCTAAATAAGGGAAGGGTCGTTCAACCAAATAATTTCTAACTCAGAGCGTCATAACTCACAACAAGCGCAGAGACGGGATAGAAGGCCGGTGAGCTAGTTGGTTCGCTGGTCTTTTCCCTTTCCCTCATCAACGCTTCCATGCTAGCTGCGGGGTCGGCTAGGATCAATAGCTGCTTTAGCGATAGCCCAGATCTGTAGGCAAGATAGGTTGGATTTCAAAAGCTCTTTTCTCTTACGATTGAGCATCTCTCCAGTCAAGTAAGCAAGTAAACTACGAATGAGCATAAGACTAGGGGGCATGCCTAAAGATTTTATAGATGAAAGAAATCGTAGTCAAATGACTGGTCAAGGAGAGCTTAATCTGAGATTCACTCCTACTGATATATCTTTCCAGCAATCCGAAAAGGGTCTAGCCCTAATCCAATTCGTTAGGCGCACGTGCACGTAGACAAAGAGAATGATTGCTTTGAGCAAGCTTCAAGGAGCATACTCCCGGCCCTGGCTTAGTAGGCTTTGTTTAGACGAAGTGCTGCCGAGCTACTCCCTTTGCACGTCCAAGAAGAAGAATCGTCCCTCTTTGCCCTCCAATTTTCTAATGTAAGGGAACTTGGATAAAGAAAGTGAGTCACTAGGTCAAGAGCTAGAGTGAAGTCACTTAGTGCTCAGTGGAATCTGCCAAAGTGTCCGGCAAAGATACCAGATTTGGGTCTAAACCCTTTATATAATATATGAGAATTATTTTAATTGATCTCGAGGGAAAAGAAATAGATCTGAATCTTCCTTCGCGATAAAAAGACCTTCCAATAAAATAGAGACGAATCAATCCTTCATGTAGTTTTCTATTCTTCCACTCAGTCACTTAGCCTTATATATAGACTCTGTCTTAAGACAAGAACAAAAAAAGGTAGAACCAGAGGAATTAGAACAAGTTATTTAAGGAAGCCCTACCCTAAAGTAGAGTACTCGTTCTCTCCTCTCGAAAAAGAAAGAGACAAAGACCAGGAAACAGAACGAGATCTTGAATCGGGAAGCAAAAGGCAGAGATCAAACAATCGTTTCAAAAACTAGAGGAAATGTACCACTTTTAGTAAAATCACTAGTTAGCCTGCATTCAAATACGCGTATACACCCCCCGATAAGGACAGCTTAATCAAATACAAGGATGAGGCTTGGGCGAAAACTTCCTAGGGAGCAATCCCGGCGCTCCTCGTTCCGAGACATCCAGTTGTTCATTACTTGGCTTTCTCGATGGCAGGAAAGAATCAAAATCAATCCCTCAAAAAAGGAAGAGGAAGAATGGTCATACCCCCGGGGCCCAGATGCATCCATCATCATACATGATGAGGCAATTGCCCCTACGGCAATCAAGCGAAAGCCCCAATCTCTGACGATCACGACCACTAAAATAGTCAAAATAGATAAAATGAGATGAAATATCATTCTAGGCATCTTTACTTTTCGGAAAGAAAGCCATTGATACATAGCGATCAAAGATAACAGAAGTAGCGTCATAAGCACCAAGTCCAACGGATTGAAAACAATATCCCGAAAATAGAGACGCAGGCACATGGCTAAGCATGTACTTATCGAACTGAAAAAGAAAGGAAAAAGCCTTTTCATGACTGGTATCCTAATTTATCTTACAATTCGCCACACCAAGGTGAAAGGATTCGAACCTAAACAGACGCGCTGACCAGACTGCGCTACACCTTGTCTTACCCACTCACTAGCTCTTCGTCGTTCGCCTCACCTCACTGCCGATCGCCGCGCTCCTTATCTACGCTAAATGCCCCTACCGTACGTTCTTTTTCGCGAAGAGCGACCTCGACCGACCGAACGAACGCCTTATCAAACATACTTTGATTTTGTCAAGGCTCCCGCGGGCAGCCGTACATGATACCCGACGGTTTGCACCCGCCTGCGGCGAAGGCCTGGTCAATCGTATACGATCATCAAAATCGGAGTCGCTAACACCCATTTTGAGTTGCCTCGTCCTTAGAGTCAAGCTGGATCTTCATTAGACGATAAATCTGCCTGCTGATTGTTCAAGTGGGCTGCGAGCGAAGGGAATAAACCCCGAGCGGGATCAGAGGGCACCTCCCTCCAAAAAGGAGGGGGAACTCTGAGCCTACACAGTACTGGAAATCACTAGAAAGAAAGTACGAACTGAAAAGTCACATCATCTGAAGCAGCAGCCTCGATTTGAGACCTAATTTGATACGGGATTGGCGACTGGAATTGAACAAACTACTTTGACTGTTTACGAGAGGAATCCTTCATCCCCCCTGAAACCAGGGAGACTCATTCTAATACTGGAGTTCAAGCTCCTACTTCGAAGTAAGCCTATTGGTTGTTTCGAAGCTTAGTAGCTAAAGCGTACTTGCTTGTGCGTCTTGCTTACTTGCGTGTGAAAGGGGAAGGGATTTGTCTCACATCCTCACTTATGAGATTTCTTGAGAACTGATCCTTCATTGGCGTAATGAGGTGGTGACTAGCTTGAAGCATGGCTTGCCGTTTGATGCTACTCTTGGGAACATTGATACATCGACTTTCAAGCATCTCGTAGTTGAGCGGTACTGCCATCAACAGTTCCAACATGGACAAGGACTGCTGAACATGGATGGATAGAACGAGAGTCGAACTCGCATGTCTCTCTTTTCCTGTTAGTTCGGAAAGCAAGAAACCTATCTTCATTGAACATAAGGCATATCTTTTTACACCAATTACTGGGACATGGATCCGATCCCCCTCTACTGAAAGAATAAGAGTTTCAGTTTCTACTTTTGCTTCTGAAGTAAGATTGGAATTTATGCCCTCTGGTATCCCATCCCGGCTGTCGCCGACCCATTTCAGGTCACACAAGGCTAAGCTCCTGGGAGAGGACTACCTCACTTGACTATAAAAGCAAAGGGCAGAACGAATCTCTCTTATCTATGAGAATTCTTGTCTAACTTTCTCTCTTCCTATTGAAATGAATATCGTTTACTAAGAGAATAGATGAGCTCCGGTAGACTAAACTTCACACTTGACTTTCTTATCGTTCGTCCGTTCCAGGTATTACAATAAGTATGTAGCTCTTTCTCTTTCTCCTTTCAAGTCTTATTCAATTCCCCTCGTTCGGGTATAGAGTCACATAGCTCGGTAAGAAGTCAGAACTCAGCTACTACTGAATTCATTAACTCAAGAGCTAGGAAAGGGTACGAAGTGACTTTCCCCACCATCTTCGGTAAGGGGTAGCTCGTCAGTACCAGGTGTTGCTTTTGTCACGTCTTTAAGTACTCGGACTGAAGTAAAGTACATCAATCGGTATAAGGGCTCCGCATTTCTGGGCACCTCTCAGTTCAGTTATCCGGAAATGAAGCAGGAAGATCTCTAGATGGCAGCTAGCTGAGAACCCGAATGAATCTCCTGCGCCTCTATCATTTGGCCGAGAAAGGCTTGGCATAATATGAGAGGATAGAAGATAGAAGAAGGGCGCTCCAGCTATGTTCCATTGTCAAAATGTAAGTCTATCACCCTGAAAGAAGATACCCAAGTTTTCTGATACTTACCTAACCCTTAACTCGCTACTTTTATTCCGCTCGTTCCCTATGGTCGAGCACTTCGTTCATGAGTTGCTATCGCTTTAGCTGTGATAACTATAACTTAAGCTATCTTCTCGAGCTCAATTACATCGATCCTAGCTCCTACGAGGGATTGATCGTCCTGCTTTCTTTCCCCATTTCCCGTTCAAGCGGTAGTTACGACCGGGGGAGTGCCCTCCATCAGTCTTTCACATCAGCTGCAATGGCAGGAGAAACAGAGGCTAACCTGTCCAGCAAACTCTCGTTAGCCCAAAGTCAGCTAGAGAGGCATGAGCGGGGATACCCGTACCGGGGCTTCACCACCATACACGTCAATCAAGGAACCCTTTGATGACCACGGATCCCACCAAGTAGCACTCTTCTTACCAACTGAAAGGAGAATGCATCTTTTGGCATTCGTTCTAGTCTGGTCCCGAGCTTCCACTTCCATTAGTCACTGGTATATAAGATCACTTCTTCCTATCTCCCTCTCGGGGGTACTCCCTTTAAGCTTTATAGAATCCAGTTCCAGCGGAAGACTAAGTAAAGTACGGTAGCAAGTAAAATCAATCTCCTTTTGAACTCACAAGGCGAAATCTGAGATGAGGAGTCGAGTCGACAATAAGGAATGGCGGGATGGATTACTTGCCCATAAAGGCTGGGCACCTCAGGGAAATGTTAACCACATAGGGATGCCTTCGGTCTCTTTCCGGACCTACTCATCGAAACTAATAGAAGAAGCTTCAAATGCGCAGTTAGGCCAAAAAGACAGGCTTTTAAGGACCTTAAACTGCTTGAATAAAACAGATTTTTGCGTATTTCTAGATGCGAGGATAAGTAAAAAGATCGGCCTAGAAACCTGTCTAACCAAGGAGAGCTTTCTATAGGCTATGGGGAAAGCTCCCTCCCAACTAATGAATATGCACCATATGAGGACCGATCCAATCAAGTAACAAAGTAAGTTTAAAGAAAAAACCTTTGAGGACCGCTCTTCTCTTTTTCACAATCGACGATTACGAAATTATTTGGAAGTTAGCCAAAGGGAGGAAGCGGTACCCGGCCGAGAAAACTGATTAGTAAGTTAGCTGGCTGAGGTAACTCTACTTGCCGAGAAGGCAATGGAAATTCTTTTTTCTTCCTTTGGCTAACTTCCAAACAGCTAGAGAGGGGGAGGCACCTCTAGTTTCATTAGTCAATAGGCGGATCTTCGGCACATCTTTCACTTTTCCTGCTTTATTTAGGTAAGCGAGGAAACCAAACCTCGAGTTCTTGATTTCTTGTTACCTTCTCGAACATCCGGAAGTTGGCATCATGGAACGAGCGCGGGTGCGAGTGCAGAGGCTAGGCGTGAGTCTAGCTCATTGGAGGGAAAGCCAATTCCTGTCATTAAGGAAAAAGAGGTGCTGTCATTAGAGGCATGCCTCAGATGTCGACTCAAGGCACAAAATAGAAGCTTCAAAGGCCTATCGAATGGCGGGGCATGAGAACCTGTCCCATGAAAGAGGTGAAGGAGCGGTTGGATAGGCAGAGTCTTAGTCTCTGTCGAAAGCGAATCGAAGGTCTTTACTCAGCAAAGAGATCAAACAAGAGATAGGCGTGGTTCAACAACTACATCTTCGCAAGACCAGTCTCGCAAACACGGTTCGTTAGCTCTAGGGCAACAGCCCCAATGGCTACAATGCCACTCTTCCTAAGCAACATTTAGTAACAACATCGATAGCCGGGGAAGGGTACGAGAAGTCATCATATAGAGGACCATGCCCAGCAGCATCACGCCACCCATAGTCGAGGAAGAAGTGACTCGTAGCTCGATGCCAAGTTGAACTATCGTCTCCTCTGGTAATATGCATTGGTAATGAGTGAAAGCACTCAATCTAGGCCATGATAAAGCAGGCGCAATCTATCAACCACGTAGACCCACGGAGCGGTAGGATTGGGACGAATAAATCCCATGTCCTTGTAAACCCCTAGTGAACCGATAGGTGGGAGCAGAGCAACCTTGGATCGGGAAGCTCTAGATAATGATAAACGAGAGTAGTCAGGAGTGCGGAGCTTCGGGCTCAGGGAGCACCAGGTGCTTGTTTATGAAAGATTAACCGGGCAAGCAAGGGAAGTCAAAGCCCTTGAGTGTAGTGTGCGCCACCCGTCTGCCGATGGATAAGCGAACCTATCAGTGGATCAAGCAGTGGTGGCATCCCTTCGCTCAATTATGGATGCGGTTCATAATATGGTATCGTGTTACAATACAGATACAGAGCCTGTTGGACACGAACCACCAATAGCAGATCAAAATGAAATTCGTTCTCCAGATCGAGATCCATAGCGCGTTTCAGATCCGGTTCCTGAGCCATAACCATAAGCAGAAGGATTGACCAATCCCAGATTCAGATGGAGATGCAGAGCCTCGTTTACCAGGGTAACTCAGCATATGTCGTTGGTTTACCCGGAATCATCAACCGAAGAAGCAAAGGTGGTGACATAACCAGTAGTTCGAAAGAAAAGTCTAAGAACGTATAGGCGATTGCTCAACTCTTAGTTGGTAGACCGAGTATGAGGACGAAATCTTCTTCCTACGTTCTTTGCAGGCTGCCTTCTCCTTGATCAATCCCTTGACTAATGCCTACTGTGTAAGGAGCGTATCCCATACCCATAGTCATTCAATCCAAGGTGAATTGCACTATCGACTCTTCGTACTTGAGTTTCAAAGGAGCTTGTCTTGGATGTCAGAGTGAACTCCTATAAGGGCTTATCTTTCCTTTTTCAAGTATCAAGGGGGAAACCTGATACCTGTTAACATCTTAATCTATGCCCTCACCTTCGTCAGCCTTAGACTAAAGATGGGAGGACCTCTATCTCTCTTTTGGACAAAAGCTTGAATAAGTCCCCGAGCATAAGCTAAGGCATATTGAGAGAATCGGCTAGCTATTTCATATTTAACCCAATAATCTTAGGATTAGGAGGTAAAGTCTTTCTAGCATAAATAGCGTAAATGAAAGAAGATAAGTTATAGGATGTAAGCCCAATTTCAGCATGCAGTTCTGCTTCTCTTCACCTCAGTCAAAGTACCCAAGATATAAATCTAGCGACGGCATCTGTAACCCCCTTCGGGCACGCCTCCTAAGCTTATCACTCACCTACGCTCTTGCAGCATGCCCCCTTCGGGCAATACGGTGTAATACGCGATGCAGCCGAGCCATCGCTCGATAGCGAAACCTAAAGTCTTATTGTTTTGTTCCGAAAAGCATAAGTAGCTGCCAAACTCCTGAATTGAGGATGCGAATAGTCTAGATGCCTTTTGAGTTGAGGTTCTTGTTTAGAATCCTATGGGAGAATCCCTTTTGGGTTGAGCAAAGTATTTTGTTGTGAAAGTAGATCCTATGCTGTTGGTATGAGAGCTACCTAGAGCACTACTGTACTTGGGTTCGACCCTCTTGTCTTTAGACTTTACTTTATGTATGATAATCTAGGTGATGTCTTCGCAAGATGCAAACCAATCAAAGGCACCGAGACAGATACCCGTATCAGGCCACTGACTGGAACTACGGAGGACCCATTCTTACCTGCTTCAATAAGAGGATATTCTAGAAGCGGGCACCGACCCAAAGCACAAGCAACAAACAGGGGCCAGGACCGCAACCGAAGGCAATATTCATGAAATAAAGAACGATTTCGCCCAAAAAAGGTCATTGATCAAGAAGGGTGTTCAACACCGAGTCGACCCCGGGATAAGTAGATTCATTCAAAATGGATTTCGCCTTTCACCGATTGCCATTCAATCAATCCAGTGCGATCAGGAACTTATTCGATCACAGTCAGAGTCTCTATGCCAACAGCGGCAACTACAACTGCTCTAACATCCAGAACTGCTTCAACAGCCCCAAGAGGATCGGCACTACTGCACGTCTATCTCTTCTATTAGCTACAACGCAAGGAAGCCGCCTACCGTCCCTCTAACGAGGTTGAAGCTGAGCCAAAATCTGTCCCCAGTTCCGCTTAGAAACCACAGGCAGAGACAGAGACAGGAAAGCGAAAGAAGGGGCTATAAAAGAGGGAAAGAAAGGCGATGACTTTAGAGCTTGGCACGTTGTCGGAATAGGCTGTGATGCCAGTATAGTGAAGTTCGAAGGGGAAGAAAGCCAATAACTCTTTCTTTATCACCGTAAGTAGCAATAGACTGATCTTAGTCCTTCCTATTATTATTTAATCCCATTATAATAATATTTTCCGACATGTTAATAGTGAGGGCCCTTTCGCCTATTTCAACATAAGAAGATATTCAACATTAGCACAAGAGCAGATAGGATGGAGACGAGTCTCAACAAGCAGGGCAGGAGAGATTACCTGCTCCGATAACAACATAAACTCCGGATTTTGCTTCTCAAACAGACAGGGATGCTAAACAAGGTCGCAGTTCTTGCTAGGGTATCCGACGTAGGCCCAGATACAATGCACCTACCAACTCTCGTCGTCGTGATGGTGAACAGATGAACCTATGACCTACCCAATAGTACCCACTAATAGCATTAGGGAAGGGAGGAAATTCCCCCTACCGGACAACTAGACCTCGTAGATACGAGAGGTAGAACCATCATAAGTCGGGACAGCAGCATAGCAACGAATCCAGCCGCAGATTATTCAATTGGACCCCTTCCATAACATAACTAGTTACAGAGCCAACAATAACAGTTTCTTGCATCGAGCCCCAGGACATTAACATGAAAGATCTAGAATCTGGTATATATGGGATAGGGAAAAAGAACCAATGGAGTTCGTCTACCAAGAGCATGGATTGAATATAAGAATCTCTTCAAACATTTTAGAAGACTCCCTCCGAGATGACGAATGAATCTCCTGCGCCTGTAGATTCAAGATTGATTTTGAAACCTAGAGAGATGGGTAGAAACCAGCTAATAGTCCTCCTATCAGTAATCTACATTTGGTATAAATGTTGAATTGTTAAGTAGTTTTCTGAAACAATGCACGAATTCGAGGGAAGTCGAACTGGGGCGCACACTCGCTGGAAGCAGACCCATTCGGGAACCAAGCAATGCCTGCCCTGCTAGCTGCCGCGATGAAGTGGGAACCGAGCCGATTTGTTGGTTTACATATTCATATATATAAGATGTTCCTGCTTGAATCGAAAAGATTCGTTCATGAAGTGTTGTAAGTCGAAACACATTCATTTGTTGATGGGTGAGAGGCAAAGCCCGGTGCATGTGCCCCTGAGGGAATAATGGAGCAAGCAATAGGAAAGCGCGGGCAAAAGCGATGACTTTCTTTTCTTTCTTTGATCACTGAACTGCGTCATTCCTCCTTATGGAGAACCACCCGAACTGTTATTTAGGACTTCCCGCTGACCGAAAGAAAAGACACCATGTCTGCATTCGCCTTCTATGAAGTGAATTCACTCATCCCAAGACAAGAAGCAAGACTGGATACTGACTCAGATAAACCCATGGTCTTGGCTCTGTCTGTACACACTGGTAGTGCAAGAAAAGACGAAGTCTTAGTCTTTGACTTCGATTAGTTCTCTAGAGTGACAGAGCAGCTCCCCTGTTTCAACCAAGTTTCTCCATCCTTGAGTAAGAAAAGGTGCCTCAGCGTCTATGCTTCTCCAGGGACCCGAGCATAGACGTCGCTCTCTATAGTTTGACGCGAGTCATCTGTGCAGCTTCTTCAATAGGTAGAGCAAGAGCAATCGGGTTCTGGTTATGGTGCCACTGCCTCGAACTCTTCTGATTCCAAAACTTAGATGAGAGGGGTCTTGGACTTCTTTTATTTCGGAGTGGAGCGGCACAGATAGCATTTCATACAGATGGACATATATTACTAGTAAGATAGATATTGAACTAGCACCAGTTCTTTACCTATAGCTATAAGCGGGGGAAGCTGAAGCTATATCTGTCACGCATGAAGGAAAGAAGGACGTTAGATACCTCTTGGGAGGAGACCAGATAATACTCTTTACTCTCATCAATAGTGATGTTATGATTGTTGTTATTCTATTCCGATGGACCCTCTTTGGCTTATATCCATAGTCTGACCCGACCTCCTCGGAGACGCTTTTTTTGATTCAAACTAGCTTTTCACTCGAAAATTGATTATTGTGAAAACTGTAAACGGCTACACAGAAGATGTATTACAAGTATATAAGGGGAAGGGTGCATTAAAATGTTACGCTATGTGCAATTTTGACATAAGTCTCCTTCCGATTCAACTAAATCTACCCATGGTGTGCAAGCCATTAGATTGGACATCTAAGAAGGTCTCTCGAGCCTAGAACGTTAGCTGATATTGAAGGTGGGCGGATTTCTATAATAGGTTTCGTCTATTATCTTCTCATGACTATGAGAATTTATATATCCTGTTGAAAGATCCACATCTTATGTGCAATGTATTGAAGACACTTAAATCTAAAGTCTTTGAGAGAAACAATAATGTATTATCATACATATTTAAATATCGTGACCTTTTAGAAGAGGTGGGTATTCTTATGGATCGACGTCTAGCGAAGGTTCATCTCCAAGGTGCATCTGACCTATTGAGGTCATGTTATGCCAATAACGAAGGTATTAAGGAACGTAGTAACTCGACTGATAAGGAGAGGGACGGAACGGTACGAAATGGAATTCAGGGGGGCACTGATGTCTGCAAATGCGGAAGGTCAAGCTGGAGAAAGCAAGGAAAGTGATGTCAATTGAAGGCAGGCCTTTTTCGGAGGAGGAAGATGCGGAACATATTGAGGAATATTTTTGTTGGTCGGACGAATGACAGCCTAGAACTAACTTCCTTTGCAAGCACGCATACTTTATTTTGGAATCGATAATAGGAATGATGAACAGGCAGGCTAGGTACATGAACCTTTCAGAGTAGTTAAGGGACATCAAGCCAAGCATTCGTCCACCACGAAGCCTCAATGTCAATCGAAGTCAAAACAGGCTTATGCAGGTCTCACAACTACGGAAGAGAGGGCCAAAGGAGATAGGCTTGAAGGTAACGGATACGGCTTTCACGCAGGGGCCTGTCTAAAACCTATGCCCA